ACTTATATATTATAATTATATTATTTTTTTTGTATCCCCCCTTAATTTTTTTGTATTTCCTTAATTGAATTCCGTTTGATTAAGGCGAAGTTCCTTAAAAAGCCCCTTCTTCTTTAAAATATCCCGAACAGTTCCTGTAGGTTGAGCACCCCTTTCAAGGAAGTATAGAATAGAAGGAACGTTTAAATAAGTTTCATTCTTTATCGGATCATAAAAACCCAGTTTCTGAAGATCTTTTCCTTCTCGTCGAGATCGAACATCAATTGCAACGATTCGATAGACGGCTCATTGGGATAGATATAGATGAACAATACCCCCCCGAGAAACGTATAGGAAGTTTTTTCCTCGTACGGCTCAAGATAAAATGATTTGGTTTGAAGTTTTGTCTGTGTATGGTATGGATGGAATTCTAATCTAATATTAATAAATGACAAATGAATCCATAAAATACTAAAATGAATTAGACTCTTATTGAATTCCATTCACCCTTTTCTTCTTCCTTCTGATTCTGAAAAAAGGAAACCGTTCAGTTCATTCGTACTCATAACTCAAGTTGGATAACTGTCAAATAGTTCGTTCAAAGAAAAATCTTTATTTATTGAGTAGTCTTTACCCCTTTTTTGTTTGTCTCGTTTCAAATCTATTTATATTCTTCTTTAACTTTAATCTCCGTTATTGAGACAATTAAAATGGTGTTTCCTTGTTCTAAAATCCTTTATCTTTTTTGTTTTAAATCATTAGGTTTAGACATTACTTCGGTGTTTCTTAATCCTTTCAAAATGGCAGCAACATACCTTTTTTTGTGATTTCCTTTTATCAAAGAATCCTGTGGACGACTGATTCCGAGTGATACACTTTGTATCGAAAAAGTTTGCTCAATTCCTTCAACAAAATGTCCTTTTGAATTGGAAATGTGGATTCTTTCGATTTCTATATCGAAGATATATTTACGAAGTTGTTCAATTTATTGATTGGCATTAACCCTAGATCCTTGCCCCGACAAATGAATACTACTTTTTTCTTTTTTACTCGAGCTTCATCATGCACTATTTACATTACAACCCAACAAAAAGAGAGGTTCCTGTGGAACAGAACAAATGATGTCGAGCGAAGAGCACCTTCATTCCTATATAAAATGGTGGATGTAAAAATAATCCACAGCGGATCTTGTCTTTCAAGTCGCACGTTGCTTTCTACCACATCGTTTCAAACGAAGTTTTACCATAACATTCCTCTTTAGAAGCGGCATGGAGTTGATTCAATCATGGAATCATGAATAGTCATTGGTTCAATATGGTGCATAGATATTGTAATCTATGCCCTTTTCTTCTCTATATATATATACGGGTAAATGTAAATAATAAAGATTTTTCTTTTCTGAAGAAGTCTTAGCAAGACCCCATCTTTAATCTTTATTTAACATATAACATAAATAAAAAAATAACACAACACGAAGAAATGAAATCTGTATCTTCAAGTGACTTAATAAGTCAGGTTGTCCTATTTTCTACTTTTTTGAGTATCGAAGATTTTTAATAGGGAATCATTCCAAATATTTAATTCTATTTCTTTAATTTTAATATTTAAGGTTGAAACCGGGGTTCAGTAATATTTCGGTAATCTAAAATTTTCTATAAAATGAATAAAATTTTTAATTCTTCATTAGGTCCAAATCCAAACAAAAATACCTAAAAATGAGATTAAAAGAAAACGAATAAGTTACATGATGACTGTCTATTAATAAGATTCGGGCAAGCACAGATATTCAAATTTATACCTTCCCTTGCTCTTTTTTTTATCCTAACTCATTATCATTACTATTAAGATAGTTCGTTCTATTGAGTAATGAATTCAATACCAATAGTACCAAGAACTTCCTATTGTTTATTGTTTAGGATGAATTAAGAGATATACAGAAAAATGAATAAATAAAAAGGAAGGGGGGCTCTCTCATTTACTTTACGAAATAGATTCTTTATTATTTATCTCGATTCAAAATTCAAAACGTATCCATCCTTAAATATATTTGTCTATTTGGATGGATATTTGTTCAAAACAATTTTTAGATTGGATATGCTCTGGGACGGAAGGATTCGAACCTCCGAATAACGGGACCAAAACCCGTTGCCTTACCACTTGGCCACGCCCCATATTCTAGTCAAGACTAATTATTATTTTAATAAAAAAGAATACTAAATATAATAAATATTATTAGTATTGGTTGTTTGCCAACTGCAGTCCAAATATCATCTATAGAATCGATTTCTGTGCTTTTGCTAAGTGTAGGTAGATAACTTAACTGAATTTATTTATTGATCATTACATATAATTCAATTAAGATATTGTATGAAAATATGATTTCTTCTATATTCTCATTGAGAATGAGAAGATTTTTGATTGGGTGGATTTAAAGATAAAGAAGTCTTTTTTTGTCTACCTTACTTTCTTTTTCCTTATAATATCCATAATTCAATCAAAATGCAATTATCTGCAAGAACAAAATGTCTGTTATGCTTAATATCTTTAGTTTGATCTGTCTTAATTCTGCCCTTTATTCGAGTAGTTTTTTCTTAGGCAAATTGCCTGAGGCCTATGCTTTTTTGAATCCAATCGTAGATTTTATGCCAGTCATACCTTTGTTTTTTTTTCTCTTAGCCTTTGTTTGGCAAGCTGCTGTAAGTTTTCGATAAGATCTTTAATAATATCCTAGAAAATTCATAATTTATTCGAGAAAAGTCGAATAAGATTCGATCCTTTTTACAGTATGAACTCTTGATTCAAACCGCGATAAATCCGAGTTACCGCATTTCCTCATTTTTTGATCCCTTATTATTAATTTCTATTGAAAACCCTATTTATTTTAGGGTTCTCCCCAACAATATTTAATTGTTGTTGAGAAAAAATCTGGAAATTCTTTTCTATTTCTAGAAAAGCCTCGTTTATTGTTATCAAAATAGGATATTAGGATATGTGGTAAAAAACGGAGGATCTATTCTCTTTTTTTCTGAAAATTTATCTTGGAGATTGTCTAATGCTTACTCTTAAACTTTTCGTTTACACAGTAGTAATATTTTTTGTTTCTCTCTTCATCTTTGGATTCCTATCTAATGATCCAGGACGCAATCCTGGACGTGAAGAATAAAAGAAAAATCTTTTTACATTTTATTTTCTTAGGATTTTATTTAGCTATTCCACATGTTTCACTAAGAACAAAGAATTTACGAAATTTGAAAAAAAAAAGGAAAATAAAGACAACGGAAAGAGAGGGATTCGAACCCTCGGTACGAATAACTCGTACAACGGATTAGCAATCCGCCGCTTTAGTCCACTCAGCCATCTCTCCTCATTTTATTTAAAAGAAAATGACTATGTTACATTACACATAAAGTAAGGAATCTTTCTCTCCCCTATCTATTATATGGATATGTATCACTTTTATCATTAATTTCAGGAAAGAGTCGAAAGAATCAACAATAGAAAGAAAATAAAGAAGACCTCGTTACGTTGACTTTGTTCAAAAGTCCCTTCTTTTTCCCACGGCCTGGCCTGGTCAGTACCTAGCCGGGCCTTTTTTTTTTCAAATTATATAAATAAATATATAATATATCTAGTATCTAGAATTTAATTCATTATCATTATTAATATTAAATATTAAATTAAATAATATTAAATTAAAATTCAATTTTTTATTATTATTCAAATTTTATTAATTAAATTTATTAAAATTGAATAAATATGAAATATTCAAGCAACATATTATATAAACTCAAATAAAATATATAGAAAAGAAATGATAAAAAATCAAAGTGTTTTTTCTCTTTCTTCCTTCTTTTTTTCTATTTTACGACCTTACTGAAGTAAAAAAAAAAAGAAAACTCTCGATTTTTTTCACACTAAAAAATAGAACTTGTTCTTTAGTTATTGATGAGAACCCTATTTTGCGAATCTCATTCAATTGGAATCACTTTACGGAAAGACTTTGATAAATCTATTTTGATTACATCTAATTCACCTGTTCGACAAAAGGTACGTTTTTATACAATAATCGCATTGTAGCGGGTATAGTTTAGTGGTAAAAGTGTGATTCGTTCTATTACCCCCTTAATAGTTAAAGGGTCTTTCGGTTTGATTCATTTTCCGATCAAAAACTTTATTTCTTAAAAGGATCTAATCCTTTCACTTTCAATGACAGATTCGAGAAAAAAATACAAATTCTCGTAATTTATATCCTTTATAATTTATAATCCAAAACTTAGAAACTGAAAAATGGGGTTATGAAATTACGAAACATAATTTTTAAATTGGATCAATAATTCCAATTGAATAAGTATAACTTAAAGGGTCCATGGATAAAGATAGAAAGTCCAGTTCTAATCGTAACTAAATCTTCAATTTTTCTTTGTAGAGAAGAAATTGAAGCAAAATGGCTATTAAACGATGACTGTGGTTTACTAGAGGCATCGACATATTGTTTTAGCTCGGTGGAAACCAAATCCTTTTCCTCAGGATTCTTTAAAATAGAAATAGAGAACGAAGTAACTAGAAAGATCACCCCTTCTAGAAGGATCATCTAGAAAGCAATTCTCTTTTTCTGTATGAATACAAAAAAGCTGACATAGATGTTATGGGTAGAACTTTTTTGTCAATCTTAGATTTGGAAATTTCTCCATCTTCCATAAAGGAGCCGAATGAAACCAAAGTTTCATGTTCGGTTTTGAATTAGAGACGTTCAAAATACTGAATCGACGTCGACTATAACCCCTAGCCTTCCAAGCTAACGATGCGGGTTCGATTCCCGCTTCCCGCTATCTAAATATTTTATTCTAAATATTCGGTTTTTTATATTTATATATATATATTAGTATTAGTGCATTATTGAATATACAATTCCCGAAAATTTGTAACATACAATCCCATTTTTTTTTTTTCAAACAACAAAGAATAGGTAGGAAAATAAAAAAATATGAAAAAATCAGAATATAATAAATATGACGGGCGTC